TGATCGTACTATTGAATTCATCAATTCAATATACAGTATTGATCCATACAGTATGGATATAGTATAATAAATACTATTAGTCTATTCTATATATACTATTCTTCTGCCTAATAGTTAATAGTCTAATAGTTAATAGTATAAGTCTACGTATATATTACATATATTATATATTTTTATATTTTCCCCAATTTCTAGTGTTTTTAGCATGCAATTTTGAATACTTGAAGGGTCGATTCTTTTGTTTTCGTCTTAGCTCTTATCTTTCCGAACGAAAAATAACTAAAAATAAATTTTATTACTCTATATATTGATATTGAATAATTTAATAACCATAACGAATCTAATGGCTATAACGGAAAATTCCTTATTTTATTAAATTAAATATTAAAATACAAAAAAAAATTAATTCAATTTTAATTTGAATTCAAAAAATCTTACTAGCTAATTAAGATATTGATAATTATATTTGATAAGATAAATAGATCCAATTATATAAATTATATAATTATATAATATAAATTATATATTAATTAGTAGCTGAAGAATTAGTTATATAGCTAAGATTCCAGCAGTTTAATAAATTCCTATGTGGGTACAATTTATGTTATGTGAGCCCGCTTAGCTCAGAGGTTAGAGCATCGCATTTGTAATGCGATGGTCATCGGTTCGACTCCGATAGTGGGCTCTTCTCCATTTGTTTGATTTTTTTTACATAGTTGAAAATGTGAAATCAACGAAATTGAAAAGGCTTCTTTTGCTTTTCCCAAATAGCACCCTTCTATTATCTCCTAATAATTTCCAATAAAAATTGGAGGGGTTTTATCTATGTAGACTAAATCAATCAAAAAAAGAACCCTTAACTTTTATTTTTATATTCTTATTATATTAATATAATATTCATATTATTGAAGAGTTTTTAGTAATTAATAGTTTGAAATTAAGTTTGATATTAGAGAAAATATTCTATTTAATATTAATACGATAAATTAGATATATTTTTTATAATATAATATATTAAGTATTAAGGCCGGGATAGTGATACAATTCATCTAATTATTCTTTCGAATTTTTCTTTGTAGTACAATATTCCACAATAAATTTGAATTAATTTTTTGTGGAATTTCAAATTTATATCGTATTTTTTCATTTTTCTATTTAGCATTTAGTTTAATTTCATATTTCATTTAGGTTTATGCAATTTCATAAGGAGTCTTTATGTCGCGTTACAGAGGGCCTCGTTTCAAAAAAATACGTCGTCTGGGGTCTTTACCGGGACTAACTACTAAAAAGCCTAGCGCTGGAAACGATTTTAGAAACCAATTACGCCCCGGTAAAAAATCTCAATATCGTATTCGTTTAGAAGAAAAACAAAAATTACGCTTTCATTATGGTCTTACAGAACACCAATTACTTAAATACGTTCATATCGCCGGAAAAGCAAAAGGATCAACAGGTCAAGTTTTACTACAATTGCTTGAAATGCGGTTGGATAACATCCTTTTTCGATTAGGCATAACTTCGACTATTCCTCAAGCACGCCAATTAGTTAACCATAGACATATTTTAGTTAATGGTGGTATAGTAGATATACCAAGTTATCGCTGCAAACCCCGCGATATTATTACAGTGAAAGATGAACAAAAATCTAAGTCTCTGGTTCAAAATTATCTTGATTCAACCTCCCGTGAGGAAGTGCCAAAACATTTGACCCTTCACCCATTCCAATATAAAGGATCAGTCAATGAAATACTAGATAGTAAATGGGTCGGTTTGAAAATAAATGAATTACTAGTTGTAGAATATTATTCTCGTCAGACTTAAACTTAACGAAAATAAGAAGGATTCACACAATTTTGCCCTCCCTTTCGACCCATATAAAGAGTTTTTAAGTAAGAGATTTTTTTCCATTCATGTATCATAGATGGATAGGGAGGTTTTAATTTCTTGTCTATTCTTTCTAGTATTTTCGATATTACCAAAATTGAGATTAGGAATAGCCAAACCATATCAAAGAAAGGTTGGAATAATGGTATCCCCTTTTTATTTGCTTTGAGATATTGCGGTCAATAACATTAACGTTAGTGAATTAGCTGAAGGGTACGGAAAGAGAGGGATTCGAACCCTCGGTAAACAAAAGCTTACATAGCAGTTCCAATGCTACGCCTTGAACCACTCGGCCATCTCTCCGACATAATGAGAAAGTTGATAATAAGTCGAGTGAATAGTGATTCATATTGGATTTTTGGATAAATGCGTACACCCTATTTTAATTTTAACTAAAAAAAATCGAAAAACTTTGCCAAACCTGAGTCGAGGCTGGGGAAACGAGAGAATTTTGTGGAACAAACTCTTAAAAACAACAAATAAAGGTATCTATTCATGTTTACGAAGATGGGACTCCAAATTTTCGTTTTGAATTTTTATTTTTATACCGGAGTAAATCACTTAATTGGAACAACTCCACTGATTGATCTTTTTTTTTTTTGACTATCTTTAATAGTTCCCATCGTTTTATTTAGTTTAGCCCATTATTCTATTTTCATAAAAATTCGAAAATTACTTTCAAGTTTGAGATCTTTTAACAAGAACCCCTTATCATAACTTCTTATCCCATAGATTTATTCCAGCTTGATTAAAGGCCCGCGGAATTTTTCTATTTGATTGTATAGTGTATTACCCGTTATATACACACCACAAAATGAATGGTTAGTCTATTTTCATCCATCATAGAGCGATTATTCAACCCTTTTTTCTCTTTGGATCAGAATTTACTTAAAACTTCTCAAATTTTTCAACTTTGATGAAATAAAAAAATTTTCCGATATTTTTAATACTACTACATTTAAATTTAAGATTTAGTTGAAATCTAATCGTCTTCAAATATTTATTAGTTTTGTTTTTATTGAGTCCTGCAAAAAAGGAACAATTTGAGTAGAAGGTTCATTTTAATCAGTCCGCTTTTATGTTATTTCGTACTGTCAAATTCCGTTGGTTGTGGGATTATTTTCTCACGAAAGTAATTAAAAGAAATTATAGCATGAATTTCTGCCTATGTCTAGATCTCAAATAACTGGAAATTTTATTGATAAGACCTTTTCGATTGTAGCCAATATCTTATTACGAATAATTCCGACAACTTCGGGGGAGAAAGAGGCATTCGCTTATTACAGAGATGGTGCGATTTGATTATTTTTTATTTAGTTATTTTATACTTTTCTTTAATTTTTTTTTTTTCTATTTTTTAACGTTCTTAGGAAAAAGTTGCATAATAATTATCTTATTCGGGATATAATATAAAGAAAAAAATTATTTCAAATAATTATACGCTTGGTGAAGGTGAAGTTTGTAAATAAAACAAGCCCTTCTGTCGTGTATCCCCGATTAATGCAACCTCAAATGCTTCAATTGTTGATTAATAGAGTATTGAGCGCAAGGTTACACCTATGGTTGTGTTAGGTCAAACCTACTCCACTAGTACTTACTAATAGGAGGCATAGAGGAAGAGGCACTACTCCTCGGAATCAACAACAGGAAAATTTTGTTATAACTTATCCCTTTTCCTTATGAGGATCGGGACTAGCAAGCATGGTTGGGACAACAAACACCCATCTCGTTCGTGTTTTGGATACCTGTATAGCCATCGAAAACTGTTGAAGTGACTAATTCCTGAAAATTAAGCGGCGTTTAAGACAAATAAATTGCGGGAGTCACCCTTTTTTTTATCTAGTATCAACAGATTTGATGTTAAGGAAAGAAAGATCTTTTACAAGAAGGTTGGTTAGAGATTTCTTGTAAAAACACCAGCCCCACTCAGTTTATATTGAGAATAGTTCAATCTTTTGTTATTCCATGTATTAGTCTCATTATGTACATAAAGGAGGAGCCGTATGAGATGAAAATCTCATGTACGGTTCTGAAACGGAGATTTTTTGAATCGACTGACGACCGTAACGGATGTCGGCTCAATCCGAAGGAAATTATGCGGAAGCTTTACAGAATTATTATGAAGCTATGCGACTAGAAATGGATCCCTATGATCGAAGTTATATACTCTATAACATAGGCCTTATCCACACAAGAAACGGAGAACATACAAAAGCTTTGGAATATTATTTTCGTGCACTAGAGCGAAACCCATTCTTACCACAAGCCTTTAATAATATGGCCGTGATCTGTCATTACGTGCGACTATCTCCACTATAGAAATAAAAAGGGCAAAAGACCAAATTCATTAATAAATACTAGAAAAAAAAAATAGGCTTTCTACATATGTATCGTCCAAAACGACGATTTTTATCAGCTGTAGCAAAGAACTAAACTTCATAAAATTTTAAGTATGAATATGAAGAAATAGGTATGCCTAGATACTTTATTCGATGGATAAAGGATCTAATTGATAAAGGAAGCGCCGTAAAGATCAATTCGAGAGGTTTTGGGCCGATACAATAAGAACTGCTTATTTATGTCATGATATGAAATAAAAGTTAGGAATCAATTTATGTAATAGAGTTGATCCCCTAAGGTATTGAGCAGCGGTGTAGCATCAGATCCCAAAGATAGTAAGCCTTTTCCTTCTTATAAACTTATAAATATAAAGGAAAGTCTTTTTCACGGATTCTATACTAAATATATAAATTTATATATTAAACCGAGATAGTTACCTTTTTAGAAAACTATGCTGATAGTGGAAATGCCTCTACTTTATGAAATGAAGGCGGGAGAAAAGATAAAACTGAGTAAATTAGTAATCAAAATTAAAGTTTGAAACTCATAACCTCTTTTTCTTTTGGTAGAAACAATGGGATGGATCCATAAGAAATCTCAGTCAATTTGATATGGGAGATGAAAAAAAAGGTCACCAAAAGAGCTTGACCGTTGAGCCGTATGAGGTCGGAAACTCTCAAGTACGGTTCTAAGGGAAGGAATTTACCCCCTATTCCGACCGGGGAGAACAGGCCATTCGACAAGGAGATTCTGAAATTGGGGAGGCTTGGTTCGAT